AGTGATCTTATAAAGGATAATGTAATAAAGCATCAATACTAATTTGATTGATCTATAATTAGATGAATTTGTTTATAGAAAGAACAAAAAAATCAAGAGCCCCGAGTCAATAAAGACTGAGAAAATTGACTCAAGAACACATTTCATTTTCCTTAGGAGCTCCATTGTAGAATTCAGGCCTAACCATTAATCGAGAAGCGATGGGAACGACGAAACCTGTGGATACATAAGATTCTATTGAAAACGAATCCTAATGATTCACTGGGTAGGATGGCGGAACAAACCCGGGGCCAATCCACTTTTATTCTGAAAGGTCATGTCATGGGATAACCCTACAACTGAAATAGATATTGAAAGAGTAAACATTCGCCCGCGAAAGTTTTTATTTTATTGGATTTATAAATTTTGGTCGATCCGATATGATAATAAAAAATACAAAACAAAATAAAGACTCGTTATAACAAAATGACATTATATTATCTATAACATTATCTCTAAATAATCTATAAAATAATTATCTAAATTATCTATAACTATTAACTATAAATAGAAAAATAGAATATATGTTTAATTAATATTAATTATATAAACTATCAAAACAAGATATACAAATTTATATTTCTAATAGATTAGATAAAATAATAGATTAGATAAAATCTCAATGAATCCCACGATTCAGTATATTATTCATTAAATACACGTATATTTTTTTAGAATTGTTTCATTCGCGAGGAGCTGGATGAGAAGAAACTCTCATGTCCGGTTCTGTAGTAGAGATGGAATGAATTGATAAACAACCATCAACTATAACCCCAAAAGAACCAGATTCCGTAAACAACATAGAGGAAGAATGAAAGGAATATCTTATAGAGGTAATTGTATTTGCTTCGGTAGATATGCTCTTCAGGCACTTGAACCCGCGTGGATCACATCTAAACAAATAGAAGCAGGGCGGCGAGCAATGACACGAAATGTGCGCCGCGGTGGAAAAATATGGGTACGTATATTTCCAGACAAACCAGTTACAGTAAGACCCGCGGAAACGCGTATGGGTTCAGGGAAAGGATCTCCCGAATATTGGGTAGCTATCGTTAAACCGGGTAGAATACTTTATGAAATGGGCGGAGTAGCAGAAAGTGTAGCCAGAAAGGCTATTTCAATAGCGGCATCCAAAATGCCTATACGAACTCAATTCATTATTTCAGGATAGGAATGTAAAACCAAAGGAAAGAGGTCTTTGGAATAAAAAAAACAATTGTAGGTTTCTTTTTTTTATTATTTTGGACAAACAATATTTCTTTTTTTTTTACTTCGCCCCTTTGCATCAAAAGAGCAAATAAAAAAAATGATATGATTCAACCTCAAACCCATTTAAATGTAGCGGACAACAGCGGGGCCCGAGAATTGATGTGTATTCGAATCATAGGAGCTAGTAATCGACGATATGCTCATATTGGTGACGTTATTGTTGCTGTAATCAAGGAAGCAATACCAAATACACCTTTAGAAAAATCTGAAGTGATCAGAGCTGTAATTGTACGTACTTGTAAAGAACTCAAACGTGACAACGGTATGATACTGCGATATGATGACAATGCTGCGGTTGTTATTGATCAAGAAGGAAATCCCAAAGGAACTAGAATTTTTGGTGCGATCGCACGGGAATTGAGACAGTTAAATTTCACTAAAATAGTTTCATTAGCGCCTGAAGTACTATAAGTATAAGAAAGATGAGACTATAATATAGTTATAACATTTGAATAAAATAGATAAAATTAATTAGTAGATTTGTCTCACGCATATATCTTTAACAATTCATAAAAAAAAAATATATATTATATATAAAATATAAAGAAAAAAAAAAGCATGTTGATTATATCAAAATTCGGGGGCAACAATAATTTTAGTTTATCATGGGTAAAGACACTATTGCTGATATAATAACTTCTATACGCAATGCTGACATGAATAGAAAGGGAACGGTTCGAATACCATCTACTAACATCACCGAAAACCTTGTTAAAATACTGTTAAGAGAAGGTTTTATTGAAAACGTGAGGAAACATCAAGAAAGCAACAAATATTTTTTGGTTTTAACCCTACGACATAGAAGGAATAGGAAAGGGCCATATAAAACTGTTTTAAAGTTAAAACGGATCAGTCGACCCGGTCTACGAATCTATTCGAACTATCAACGAATTCCTAGAATTTTAGGCGGGATGGGGATTGTAATTCTTTCTACTTCTCGGGGTATAATAACGGACCGAGAGGCCCGACTAGAACGAATTGGCGGAGAAATTTTGTGTTATATATGGTAAGCTTTCTTATATCCAACTTAGATATGGAACTTTACTATTTATTGGTGAAACAAAAAAAGAGAAAGAGCGGGTTTCTAATATCACTCTACTCCTACATTAGTTAATACTTCAAAGAGGTTTTACCTGGAATAAAAGAAGAAAAATGGATTCGTGGAAGTTTAATTACTGAATTACTTCCGAAT